AGTTTATATAATTTATATTTCACTATTTTATCTCCCTCAGGGGTATTAATCATCTCTTTTATAAAATTATTATAAGAAGAAAGATATTTTTTATACTATTAAAAATATTAATATATCCTCCTAATATTATATAATTGATAAATAAAATATAATAAGTTATACTAATAATTGATATTATATATTTATATTAATAGATAATACAAGTTTAATGAATATATAAAATATATTTATAATAATAATTAATTATTAAATAAATATAATATTTCCTTATTTTATAAATCCTAATAATAAGATCCTATTCAATGAAATATATTTACAAATATAATATAATATAAATAATACTAACCCTCCTCATATATTTCGTATTATTTGATTTGATTCTATATAAACTAAAAAGATATAATAATATAATTTAGTTTAAATAAAATTTAGTTATTATCCTTTTTCATAGGGGGGTGGTCATTAAGTATCTCAACTGTATTATTATTAATATATAGAATATTTTTGAATACCCACCCTTCTTCGAAGGGTGGGAATTAATAACCTCCATCATAAAGATAAGGTATTGCTATTATTTGATACGATTCAAAGTAAGGAGATGATACAAGACTATATAAATATATAAATATAATAATCATAATAATATAACTTATGAATTATTTATTTATATAATATATTAAAATTGATTAATATATAAATAATAAAATTATAGATAAGTAATAAATAATAATATATATTATATTGATCACTCTTATTCGTGAGGGAATGAATATAAATAATAGATAGATAGATACTTATTATGTAAGAAGGGGGTTGGGGGGGATTATTACTCCTTCAAAGAAGACTTATGAGGAAGGTGATTAATTCGAGGGGTCTAAATTAATTATATATTAATACTATATATTATTATAATTATTGAAATAAATAGTAAAATTAATAGTAATAATAAATATAGAGTTATATTATAATTAAAGTAATATTAAGGGATAGAATAGGGACCTTATATTAAAAGAATAATAAATTTATAATATAATTTTATAAAGTTAGTAAAAATATATAAGATAATATATTTATATATAGATATATGAATAGAATAAAAGATAAAATTATAAAAAAAATAAAGAATAGGTAAATAAAGGAGTGATTAAATATTAAAAATAAATAAATAGAATATAACATTGAAAAGTTAATATATGAAAAAAATATTATATTATGGAATTTAAAACTAATATATAAAGAATGATAATAAAGGTAATAAATAAAAACCAATCATAGCAAGAAATTGTAATATAAAACTAAATGAATTGAAACATCTAAGTAATTTAGGTAAATAAATCAAAAGAGATTAATAAAAGTATCGGTGAGAGAAATTATTAAATAGCTAAAAAAGTAATATTATGAAATATGAATAAAGTAGTATCAACTACTAAAGCTAATAAATATATATTAAGTAAAAGTACTGTGAAGGAAATAAATGAAATAGTATAATAAAGAGCAGTTATAGTGTATAACGTACCTCTTGTATAATGGGTCAGTGAGTATTATTATTAAGCATAATAAATAATATTATATATAAATAGTAAAAGTTTAATAGTAATGACCCGAAAGTAAACGATCTATATATTTACAAATATTTAATATAATATAAGATACCTTCTAAGGAAGGAAATATATAAAAAAATATTAAATGATTCAATAGGTATCTGTAGCAATAGATTCTAAAGATAGATGTATAGTAGTGAAAGGCAAATCTGGTTTACAAATAGCTGGTTCTCTGTGAAATATATTTTAGTATAGTTTATAATGAATAATTAATTGGTATAGCACTTAATATAAGTTAGGGGATTAATATCTTACTTTCTGTATTTAATCTCAAAAACAATTATAAAATTATTATTATTATAAAATCAGTCATATAGTGATAAGATTGTATGACGAGAAGGAAACAACCTAGACTATTAATCAAATGTCCCAAATTAAATTTTAAGTGAATATAATTATTTTTTATTATTAGACAGTTAGTCAGTTGGTTTGACAATAATCACCTGTTAATAAACATGTAACAATATACTAATTTGATAATATTAAATAAAATAATATACGGGTCTTAAAAATTTAACATAGATATAGTTTCTTTTATATAAATAAAATAAAAGAAAAGTAACAGAGTATATATTAATATTATATAATAAATATATATAATTAAATATAAAGAATATGCTGACTTGAGTAACGAAAGATAATATAGGATTATCCTCATAATATATAAGGTTTTACAATAAAAGAACGGTCTCTAAATTAATTAATGAAAATTAATAATGATGAGAGATAGAACATGAAAAGTAAATAAACCGTACTGTAAACCGACACAGGTATATAAAATAAATAATAATGAGAATAAATTAATTAATCTAAATGAACTCGGCAAAAGTTGAAATAACAATCTTGTGTGACTGTTTACCAAAAACATAGTCTATTGCAAATTAATAATAATTAGTATAATAGATGACGTCTGCTCAGTGTTAGTTATAATAATTTGCATAATGAAAGTTATAATAATAAAAAACTAGTAAACAGCAGTCTTATTTTGAGGATTCTAAGGTAGCGAAATTCATTGTCAACTAATTATTGTCCTGCATGAATGATAGCACAATACAAGAACTGTATCTAGATTAAGTTTAGTGAAATAGTAATCGTAGTGAAGATACTATGTATCTATAGATTGACAAAAAGACCCTATGCAGCTTTACTATATATATATATTGTTATAATATTATATATTATTATCAGAATATTAAGTACTTATTTAATAATCTTTGAGATACTTATATTAATTTAATATTAAACTAATCATTAGCTTGTTTTCCTCGACCTTCAAAGAAGGTCGAGAATTTATTAAGTAATAATGAGACAGTATATATAAGTTAGTTTTAATGGGGCGTTAAAATCACAAAATGTAACTGATTTGTCTAATAATAATTTTTATTGATTTAAATATTATCTTAATTAATAAGATATTATTAAAATAATAGATAATAATACGTACATAAAATTTATAAGGTAAATAAATAAATGTAAGGATAATAACATAAATGTGCGATAATAATAATACAAACAAGTATAATTAAAACGTAAGTTAAGTATAATGAACAGGTACATACAAGTGATATGGGTATCGATTACGGATCAAAGTTACGCTAGGGATAACAGGGTAATACTATTAGAGAGTTGATATCGTCAATAGTGTTTGCCACCTCGATGTCGTCTAGACTTATCCTTTTAATCGTAGTTGTTAGAAAGGGTTAGACTGTTCGTCTATTAAAAAGTTACTTGAGATGGGTTAATTACGACGTGAGTCAGTAATGATTTTATCATCTATAGATTTATTATATTAACTTAACTTTAAGTGTACGAAAGGATTATAAAGTTTCTATCCATGATGTTTATGATTTTTTATATCATATAAGTTAAATAGAATGAATTACATATTGATAGCATATTAAATATTAAATTCTAAGTTATATATATATTATTATTAAAGATAATTATATAATAGTAATATTATTATTATAAAGATAATATAAACTAATTAATTATAATCATAAATTATAACAATGTTATATTCCATTTACTTCCTTTCTACCCCCCCCCCTACTATATATTATATATAAAAATAATTAATTACTTGAGGGGGGGGGGGAATATATTAATAGATTTGAAAGAATATAGGATATGTGACTGAGTGGTTTAAAGTGTATTATTTGAGCTAATATAATCGTAAGATTCGTGCGTTCGAATCGCACCATATCCGTTATATAATATAATAATCGTGGTGAAAAAGGTAAACACAATTAGTTTAGGTCTAATCCTTTAAGGGTTCAAGTCCCTTCGATTATATAATTTTAATTAATTTTATTAATTAAATAAAATATGACTTTAATATATTTAATATTATCATCCTTAACTAGTTTAACATCTAGATTATTTAATAAAATATTTAAACAAATAATATTAATATCAAGTATATTAATATTAATACCTACTTTATTTGATTGAAATGAATTAGATATATATTATACAACTGATGGTATAGCTGATTTATTTATATTATTAACAGCTTATTTAATTCCATTATCTTTAATATCTAATTGAAATAATATAAAAAGTTTAATATATTTTGAATTAGTATTTAATTTAGGAATAATTATTATACTTAATTTTATGGTACAAGATATGATATCTTTTTATATATATTTTGAAGCTTCATTAGCTCCTTTATTTATAATGATAGGTTTATATGGAGCTAATAATAAAGATAAAGCTTCTGATTATATATTATTATATACATTATTATCATCATTATTTATGTTATTAGCTATAGCATTATATGAAATAATAGTAAATAATACAGATTATCAAAATGCAAGTTTAATTATGTTATCATTAGATTTACAATGTATATTATTTATAGGTATATCATTAGGTATAATGGTTAAAACACCATTAGTACCATTACATACATGATTACCAGTAGTACATTCAGAGTCACCTTTAGCTGGGTCAATATTATTAGCAGGTATAATATTAAAATTAGCTATATATGCAATTATTAGATTAATATTACCAACATTAAGTGAAGCTACAATAATATATACACCTATAGTTTATATAATATGTATAATAACAATAATATATACATCATTAATAACATTAAGACAAACTGATTTAAAAGTAATAATAGCTTATAGTTCAATATCACATATGGCAGTATGTATATTAGGAATATTAGCTAATAATAGTTTAGGTATAACAGGTAGTTTAATATTAAGTTTTGCTCATGGTTTAGTATCACCAGGATTATTTATTATAGTAGGTGGTATACTATATGATCGTTATCATAATAGATTAATTTATTATTATAATGGTTTAATAACATATATGCCTATATTATCAATATATTTAATAATATTAAGTTTTTGTAATGTAGGAACACCATTATCAATAAATTTTATAGGTGAAATATTATCATTAGGTGGAGCTTTATCTAAATCTCCATTAATAGGTTCAATAGCAATAATATCAGTATTATTATCAGCATCATATCAAATGAAATTAACAAATAGATTAACAGGAGGTATTAAAACACCATATATTAAATTAACAGCTGATGTTACTTTTAGAGAAAATATATTAATGTTATTAATTATTATACCTACTATATGATTTGGTTTATTTCCTAATAGTATAATTAATATAACATGAAATATTAATAAATTATTATATATATTCTAAATATATATATATTTATTTAGTGAATATTAATATAAATAAATTATAAATGGGATTATAGTTTAATTGGTAGAACATATGTTTTGCATACATAAAATCTCGGTTCAAATCCGATTAATTCCAATAATAATTATGTTTATTTAATAATAATAATAATAATAATAATAATAATGAATAATTTAATTTGATTAGATGTACCAACACCATGAGGTGTAAGATTCCAAGATCCAGCAACTCCTAATGCTGAAGGTATACATGAATTATATGATCATATAATGTATTATTTATCTTTAATATTAGGTTTAGTATCATATATATTATATGTAGTTATTAAAGATTATAATAATAATTCATTTGCATATAAATATATAAGACATGGACAAACTATAGAAATAATATGAACAATATTTCCAGCTGTAATATTATTATTAATAGCTTTTCCTAGTTTTATATTATTATATTTATGTGATGAAGTATTAACTCCAGCTATGACTATAAAAGTAATAGGTTTACAATGATATTGAAAATATGAATATTCAGATTTTATTAATAGTACAGGAGAGACAATAGAATACGAGTCATATGTTATACCTGATGATATGTTAGAAAAAGGTCAATTAAGATTATTAGATACTGATACAAGTATAGTAGTACCTGTAGATACACATGTAAGATTTGTAGTAACAGCTAATGATGTTATACATTGTTTTACTATACCTAGTTTAGGTATTAAAGTAGATGCTACACCTGGTAGATTAAATCAATTAAGTGCTTTAATACAAAGAACGGGTGTTTACTATGGACAATGTAGTGAATTATGTGGTGTTAATCATGGTATGATGCCTATTAAATTAGAATGTGTAACTATTAATGAATTTATTGATTGATTAGGTGAGAATGTTAAAGTTTTTATAGCTTAAAGGTAAAGCCATGTACTGTTAATACATTGATCTAAGTTCAATTCTTAGTAAAAACGTTATTTATATACGTATCTATATACTTATGTTAATATATATAATAAATATATATTATTTAATATAATATTTATGTCTATTATATCAGGTATAGCTAGTTTATTAGCTATAGGTATTCTATCTCCTATTCAAAGTATTTTATGTTTAATTATTATTTTTACTTCTACAGCTATATATTTATATATTAATGGTTTTATTTTAATGGGTATATTATATATTTTAATTTATGTTGGTGCTATAGCTATATTATTTTTATTTATAGTTTCATTATTAAATATAGAATATACTAAATTAATTGAAGGTAATGTACCTTTAATATTAAGTATATTAATAATTATATTAATACCTTTAGATTTAACATCTAATATTAATATAATAGAAAATATAGATTATAATAATATATATAATGAATTAAATACAGTAGGATCTTTATTATATACAGATTATGCTTTTATATTAATTATATTAAGTATTATATTAGTTTTATCAGTTATAGGGGCTATTATAATAACTAGATAATGTTATTTATTGAAATGTTAATTATATTTATTAGTGCTTTATTAGCTGTAGCATTCTTAACAGTAGCTGAAAGAAAAACATTAGGATATATGCAAAGAAGAGTTGGTCCTAATGCTATAGGTTATTATGGTATACTTATGGCTATTGCTGATGCTGCTAAATTATTATTAAAAGAAATTATTATCCCTACACATGCTGATAAATTAATTTTATTAATAAGTCCTATTATTTCATTAGTATCAGCTTTATTATGTTGATCTATTATTCCTTTTGCTCCTGGTATTACTATATTAGATACTTATTATGGTTTTATTATAGGATTAGCTATAAGTAGTATTGGAGTTTTTGGTACTCTATTAGCTGGTTGAGCTGCTAATAGTAAATACTCATTATTAGGTTCTATAAGATCTACTGCTCAATTAATTAGTTATGAATTAATATTAACTACTATTATATTATTATGTATATTATTAACTGGTACTATGAATTTATCTAAATATATAGAATTACAAGAATCTATATGATTAGTTTTCCCTTTATTCCCTTTAACTATTATTTTTTATATAGGTTGTATCGCTGAATGTGCTAGACCTCCTTTTGATAATGTTGAAGCTGAATCTGAATTAGTTTCAGGTCATATGACTGAATATTCTTCATCTATATTTGTTTTATTTTTCTTAGCTGAATATTCCGCTATATTATTTTTATCTACTTTAACTGCTATATTATTCTTTGGTGGTGGTTCTGGTATTGTATTAGGTTTAAAAGCTAATATATTTGCTTTTACTTATATTTGAGTTAGAGCTACTTTACCTAGAGTACGTTATGATAAATTAATTAATATGTGTTGATTAGTATTCTTACCTTTATTATTTGGTATTGCTATTATTTTACCTGTTATTATTTATTTTTTAGATATTAATATTATTTAGTGTTATTATTTATTATTATAATAATAAAGCTTATATAAAATATATATATATATTATTAATTATTATAATATTAATTATATGACAATTAGAAAAAGTAATACTTATTTATCTTTAGTAAATAGTTATTTAATAGATAGTCCACAACCTAGTTCTATTAATTATTGATATAATTTAGGTTCATTATTAGGATTATGTTTAGTTATACAAATAGCTTCAGGTATATTTTTAACTATGCATTATAGTACACATATATCATTAGCTTTTGATTCTATTGAACATATCATGAGAGATGTTAATGCTGGTTGATTAATCAGATATATACATGCTAATGGTGCTAGTTTCTTCTTTATATGTATGTATATTCATATAGGTAAAGCTATTTATTATGGTAGTTATAAATCTCCTAGAATATTAGTTTGAACTATTGGTGTTATTATTTTTATTGTTACTATGGCTACAGCTTTCTTAGGTTATTGTTTAGTTTATGGACAAATGTCATTATGAGGTGCTACTGTTATTACTAATTTATTATCTGCTATACCTTTTATTGGTAATGATATAGTTCCATTTATTTGAGGTGGATTCTCTGTTGGTAACCCTACTATTAATAGATTCTTTGCTTTACATTACTTAATGCCTTTTGTATTAGCTGCTTTAGTTTTAATGCATTTAATGGCTTTACATATACATGGTTCTACTAATCCTATTGGTATTACTGGTAATATTGATAGATTACCTATGCATAATTATTTTATTTTTAAAGATTTAGTTACTGTATTTGTATTTATTATTATTTTTAGTTTATTTGTTTTCTTTTCACCTAATACTTTAGGTCATAGTGATAACTATATACCTGCTAATCCTTTAGTTACACCTGCTAGTATTGTTCCTGAATGATATTTATTACCTTTTTATGCTATTTTAAGAAGTATACCTTCTAAATTAGGTGGTGTTATTGCTATGTTCGGTGCTATATTAATCTTATTATCTTTACCTTATACTGATAAATCTATTATTAGAGGTAATGCATTTAAATTATTATCTAAATTATCTTTTTATTTATTTATATTTAATTTTATATTATTAGGTAATTTAGGTCAATTACATGTTGAAGTACCTTTTATTGCTTTAGGTCAATTCGCTACTATTTTCTATTTTGCTTATTTTATTATTATAGTACCTTTTATTTCTTCTATTGAAAATATATTATTTTATATAGGTAATTATAATAAATAATATTAATTAATAAATATTCATTACTTATTTATATCTCTTCATAGAAAAAAAGTTAGATTATTTTATTTTTTTTATTATCTATAAAATAGAATATAGTTATAAATAAATATATTCCCAAATAAGGATGGGTGATTAAATATCTCATAAGATTAGATAAGATTACCTCCCTTCGAAGAAGGGAGGTGAAGCAAACCTCGACCTTCTTTGAAGGTCGAGGAAATTATATAATATAACTTATAGGTGATGTAGGGGAATACATTAAGATCATCTTTAAATAAAAGGTTAAGATTAGTCTACTTATAATATCTTTATATATAGTTTAATAAATAAATAAATATTAGCTAATATATGTATATTAATAACTTTATTACTTGTATAGGTATATAACTATAATAATAATGATACAGTTGGAAGACTTAATTAAATATATTAATAGTGATATAGTCGGGAGACTTAATTAAATATATTTAGATATTAATTATATTTTATGTTATATTTATATGTTATATTTATATTTATATTTACTTATACTTTTATTTACCTTTATTAGCAGGCAGACTTCATTGGACCTTCTAATAAAAGAAGGTCGAGGAAATATAATTAAAGTTTTATAATAAGTATTAAATAATTTAGTCCCTCCGGTATCACCTCCCTCCTTCTTTGAAGGAGGGAGGTCATTAATGAATATAAATAATATATTGATCCCCCCACCCTTCAAAGAAGGGTGGGAATGATTATATATAGGGTATAAATAAGATAATACAATATATATATGAATATAACTTCATATACTATACTTATAAGTATATTCCTTATTTAATAAGGAGTTATATTAATATGTATAGATATATTCTATTTATTATATTGGAATACATAGTTAATAATATTTATGTTAGCTTTAATCCTATTCTATTAAGTTAAGTATTATAATATCTATATATATATATATTAATAACATAACATTACATTATATTAGAGTATAAGATATGATAATAGATTTTAATATAATTTCCTCGACCTTCAAAGAAGGTCGAGGTTTGTTTGGATAAGAATATAGTATATTAAATTTATAAAGTGTATAGTATATAAGAGTATATATATACATTACAGTATAGTTTAATACCTATATTTATTATATTTCTATTAGCAGTGCTAAAATATTGTATTTATAGGAAGGTCTGCCTTCAAATATAACATTAGCCCTCCTCCTTCTTTGAAGGAGGAGGGCATATAGAGTATCTTATAAATAGTTGGATTATATTCTCAATATAGTATAATAATAATGATATAGCTGGAAAGCTTAATACAGGAGGGGAAAGTATTAAAATATATTAATTTATTAATATCTTTATATAAGGTATGATAATAAATAAATATTAAATAAATATATTTATTAGGAATATTAAGAGAATGTTAATATATTAGCTACCATCTACTTATCTTATATTATCTTATTATAGTAGGTGTACAATTACTATAGAATTATTATTTATACTAATGAAGTATCCTGTATTACTATTAATATATATTAAGTTATTAATAATTAAATCAATACAATATATTTTATTTAAACTAAATTATATATACTTATTAATATTAATATAGTAAGTAGTATATTATAGTTATAAGATTATATTATAAATAATATAATTTCCTCGACCTTCAAAGAAGGTCGAGGTTTGCTTGGATATAGGATACTAATTAATTATATACATTCTTAACTATATATTAGCTACCTACCTACTTATTATTAAATGATAGGTGATCCACTTCGAAGAAGGTAGGTGATCCACTTCGAAGAAGGTAGGTGATCCACTTCGAAGAAGGTAGGTGATCCACTTCGAAGAAGGTAGGTGATGGGGGATAGATTATTAACTATATAAATAGAGTTAATATATAAATATATATATATTATTAAATATATTCCTATAAAATAAGGTATTAGAGTTAATGAATATATATATAAGTTAATTTTTACCCCTCCAGGGGATAAATCACCTTCCTTAGGAGGTAATTTTATTAATGTAATAATAAACTATCTTTTAAATAACCAGTAGTTAATATAGTAAATACATAACCTTGTATAATAGAAATACCAATTTCTAATATAACAATAGCAATAACACCTAAAATAGGTATAATACCTGATATAAAACCTAATAATGAAATACTCATTAAATTAAATATTAATGAACCTAAAATAAACATTAATAAATGACCTGATAATATATTAGCAGATAAACGTAAACCTAATGATATAGCTCTAGAAGTATATGATAAAGTTTCAATTAAAACTAATATAGGAACTAAAGGTAAAGGAGTACCTGATGGAACAAATAAACTAAAGAATTTTAAACCATGTATTTTAAATCCTAATATTAAATTACCTAATCATATAGTTAATGATAATGATATAATAGCAACTAATTGTGCTGATATAGCAAATGAGTAAGGAACCATAGATATTAAATTAGCTATAACTATAAAATTAAATAAAGTAAAACATAAAGGGAAATAATTATTACCTTTATTCCCAATTTGTCCTTGTACTAAATTATATATAGTATCATATATAGATATTAAAGCTAATACTCATCTATTACTTGATAATTTTATATTACTTATAATATTAATTCAATTATAAATAATAAATGATATAATTAATAAATATATAGTATAATTAGTTATACTTAATGTTAAATTATTATTAATAATAATTAAAGGTTTAATTTCAAATTGTTCTAATGGTGAAAATATATACATAATATATTAAAAATATAATAACCTATATACAAGAAGGAATAATAACCTCCACAGGAGGTAAATATATTAATATTTAATTTCTTTATTAAACTTTAGTCATTATACTTCTAGCTACCATAAATCTTACTATATTAGGTAATAATATAGTTGATATTATATAAGTTAAAAATATAAATGTTATAAATGCAAATGTTAATAAATGCATAAAATAAAATGGTATTAATTGTGGCATAATATAAATATTTATAATTGATAAATAATAAGATATATATAATCAGATTGATAGGATTTGAACCTATAAATTTTTGTACCCAATACAAATTCATTACCTTTGATGATACAATCTGTTTAATTCCCCCCCCCCCTCACCCTATATTATAAACTACTTAATATAAATTAATAATATATTATAAACTACTTAATATAAATTAATAATATATTATAAACTACTTAATATAGATATATAATATATAGGATATAAGGAAAGTACTTTTAAATTATATAAGATATTAATATATTAATAATATAAATATAAAAAAATATAATGAATAATTAAATATACTGTATAATTAATTTATACCGGGATATATGACCTCCCTCCTAAGGAGGGAGGAAATTAAATTAAACAGCATATAATAATAAGAATGAAACTAATAAACAGAATAAACCACAAGCTTCTGATAAAGCAAATCCTAAGATACTTTGTGAGAATAATACACTACGTAAAGCAGGATTACGTGAAGTACCATTAATTAATGCTACAAAAACTAAAGCAATACCTATTGCTGCTCCACCTAATCCTAATGTAGCTATACTAGCTCCTATATATTTAGCTGCTAATGCTAATTGCATAAAAATTATTAAATTTATATATTTATATATAATTATTATACTATTAATCTAATAAGAATCGAACTTATATCTTTTGATTATCAATCAAACTCTTTACCTTTAAGATATAGATTATATTATATTTATATATATATATTAAAATATATTAAGTAATATATATATATAATATTCCATTCCTTATTAATAGATTCTTCTAAGGAAAGTAATTAATAAGATTAATATAGTATACTTATTAAATAAAATATTATATTATATAATAATAGATATTAATGAAGTATATATTAAATATGAATATTTATTATAATCGTTTAATAATTCCCGATCAAATTCATCTAACCGAACTGTATTTCAACTTAAAACAAATTAATTAATATGATTATAATATTTAAACCTTAATAAGGGGGTATATTATAAAATTAATATCTTTGCTCTTGATGAGTAATTAGTCCGAAATAAATTAAAGATTCACCATAACTCTCTAGTTTATGATTACTAACAATTCCTTTTTCATGATTATAAATTTCAATAATCAATCCATTTTAATAATTTAATATTTTATTAATATTATTTAATTATAATAAATATTATAATAATAAGTCTATTAACTAATTAAGATTAATAGCTTAAATATATTTATATAATTGTTAATATTATTATAACACGTTTGTAGCCCTTCTCCATAAGGATCATGATGATTAGTTTTTAACCACTGCTTCCAATTAGATCTATCTAATTCATTTATATTATTATATATATATATGTGGATTACGTTCATTAAATAACTTAATATTAAATTTTACAACATGAACTGACAACAACAATGTAATACCTGTTAATAATAAATAAAATATTATTAATTCAAGGAGAGGTAAGATTTTAGGAGGATTATCCAATTAAACAACATGTTTCACTGTTAGAAATATAACCGGCTAAAGTATTGATTTTCATTCTTGCGAACTTACTAATCAGGTGGTACATTATATTTTTTTAATTATCTTATATTATTATGTACATAGTTTACAATTATAACTAAATGGGTATCTAATCCATGTCGCTACTATAATCTACATCCCTCAATGTCATTATTATTATATATATTCTTTACTGTACTAGTACTGTTATAGTATTTCATCTCTTTAGTACTATTTCATTATATATTATTTAATAATCTAGTTTATTTCCATCCCCCCTCCATCAAAGATGGAGGGGGGAGGTATTATTTAACCATTCTACGGATCCTTTAAACCTTTACTGATTAATGCTAACCTATTATGTATAACCGCGACTGCTGGCACATAATTTTGTCTAGATTATTATTATATTTATCATTATTAAATATAATTTGATATTTATTTATTACTATTATTTTTTATATTAAATAATTTAATTATTTATTAATAGTATTTATATCTTGTAGATAACTTGATCAATCGTTAGATCATTGTCAAATATTCCTCACTGCTGTTATTTATAATAATTGATATATATCAATGTGATCGTTCTGACTATTTATCATCGATTTGGTTTCTATGACTAGTTTTTAACTAATATCTATACCTATATATAAATATAATAATATAATATATATTTATATATTAACTCACCGAATTGCTATCCTATTTCTTCCTTACAATAAGGAGGATATATGATTAACTTGCATGTGTTATGTCTCTACATAGCATTAAATCTAAACCAACTTCTAATTTAAGTGGTATATATTTTTTTATTTATTGAATTAATTGGAATTGAACCAATATCTAATCATTATGAGTGATCCGCTCTAACCATTGAGCTATAATTCATTTATATATTATTTAATAACTATATAAGTATCTAATATTATGCAATAAATAGATTTGAACTATTATTTTAAGATTATGAATCTTATATGTTTACCTTATTACATTATATTGCTTATTTTATTTTTATTTATATTTATATATTATCACTTTAATATTACTTATAAAGTTATAATATATTCCTTCATCCCCCCCCCCCCTCCATAGAATATGGAGAAGTATTTGATTAGTTAAATATTGTAATTAATATTATTAAGTATATTTATTATAATATATAGATTATATTAACTGAATCACCTCCCTCCTACGGAGGGAGGTAGTTTAATATATAACATACATAGATATAAATATGTCTATATTTATAAATATAGTAAATACATTATATATAGATTACCTACATTATATTTATTAAATCATATATCTATATTATTTATTATACATATATATATACATATACATATAGATATAGATAATATTATTATATATATATAATATATATTTATTATTAATCAAGAATCTAGATTAATCATATTAATAATTATTTAGTTTATCCTGTAGTAAAGCATACAATAAAAGATATATAGAAGTAAATTTAATATTGAATCTCCTCCACCCTTATTCTTCGAAGAAGGGTGGAAATATATTATATCATCATTTCCTTATAAGTTAAAGATATATTAAAAGTTTATTATATGTAATTAGATCCACTTATTCACCTCCCTCCTTCTTTGAAGGAGGGAGGTCATTATATTAACTATTAAAATATATGAATTATGAACTTATATTATTTATAATAAAAATATAAATCTATTAAATTAATTATATAAAATTATATTAAACTTATTATATTTATAATAATAATGATTCAGTTGAATTAGTTTCCCACCCCCCCCCCCTTCTTATAAGAAATTCAATATGTTTATATATTATTAATAATTATAATATTAATATTAGTTAGTTTAAATAAATAGTTATAAATATAGGATTATTTATAATCATACTTTAACTCAGCTGATTCATTTCCCTTATTTATATATTTGAATCAAATCCTATCATATTATATCATATAAGAGATATACTTTTATTAATGTATTTATAATATTATTAATAAATTATAATAATAAAATACCTCCCTCCTTCTTTGAAGGAGGGAGGAGATACATCAGGTATAAAATACCTTCCTTCCTTCATAAGGTGATTCATCCACCTCCTACGGAAGGAGGATAAAATAATAATATATATTAATATTAAATTTTCTTATTAATTATTTAATTATATATATTTATATATTTAATCAGATTTATTAAAATACCTTCCTTCTTCGAATAAGAAGGGAGGGGAATAATCAGGATATAAAATAAATATAAGAGTTAAATTAATATCTTTTTTATTAAAGGAATATATTAAATAGTTAACCTTATATTAATAGTACTATAATTATATATATTATATATAATATAATATATATTTATTAAATAAGTAAGTATAACTACTTTAGCTTAGTTGAGGCACCTCCCTACTAAGGAGGGAAGTGCTTTAATAATAAAACTATATATATTTTATATAGATATTATTATAATTTAACTTAATTTAAATTATATTAATAATATAAATATTATAAGTATAATTAGGATATATAATAATAATAATATAAATAAGATTATAATATTAAAGTTAATCTAATGAAGTCTTTCGACTAAATATAGTTAATGTCAATATATTAGTTATACTTCAACAAGTAAAAATATCTATATTAATAATATTTTAATATAGATTACCTATTTTAGAAGGGTGGTGTAGATAATAAATTATGGAAATATAAATATATAAATTTATGATATATAAAAATTAAGTATTTATTAATAAAAGAGATATCAATCCTCGACCTTCTTTAAAGGTTTAGGAATGTCTGGGAATATATAAATATATATTAATTATATAATAAAATATTAGTATATATGTTATATAATAAATAAAAAAATAATATTAATAATTAATAATAAAAAAAAAGAATAATTAATGGTTTATTTAAAAAATAAATAATATAACTTATGATAAATTTATTATTTTATATAATTGTATTAATAAGAAAATTAAATTTAATATATATATTTATAATATTAGAATTAATAAATTTAATAGTAAATTTAAAATTTATAACATTAGCTTATAATATAGATGTAATAATATTTAGTATAATAATATTATTATTATTAGCAGCAGAAGCAGCAATAGGTTTATCAATATTATTAAAATCTTATTCTAAAGTATCTAATTTGAATACTCTATAATGTTTTAATTAATTAATAATTATTAAATAATGTTAAAAGATTATACAATACTTAATAATTGAATAAATATAATAAATATAAATATAGATTATTCATTTATATATGATGGATTAAGTACAATAGTAATAGTACCGGTAGGAATAATAACATTATGTGTATTATTCTATGCACAAGATTATATGAAATATGATCCTAATCGTAATATATTTTATATAATATTAAGTATATTTGGTATATTTATGTCTATATTAGTATTAGCTAATAATTATTTAGTTATGTTTATAGGTTGAGAATTTGTAGGTGTTATATCTTATTTATTAATAAGTTTTTGATCTACACGTATAGCTGCAATGAAAGCAGCATTATCAGCTATATTATTAAATAGATTTGGTGATACTATGTTTATGATAGTATTAGGTTTATTTATTATTAATTATAATACTTTAGATTTTTCTATAATAAAATTATTAACTCCTTATTCTAATACTTTATTATTAACAATAATATCAATATTATTAATAATAGCGGCAACAGCTAAAAGTGCACAATTAGGTTTACATAGTTGATTATTATCAGCTATGGAAGGTCCTACACCAGTTAGTGCTTTATTACATGCAGCTACTATGGTATGTGCTGGTATTTATGTATTATGTAGATCATATTTTATAATAGAATATTGTCCAACAGCATTAATATATATATTAATATTAGGTGGATTTACTACATTAATAAGTGGTTTAATAGCTATAGCTACTAATGATATTAAAAAAGTTATAGCTTTATCAACTATGTCACAATTAAGTATAATGATATTAGCTATAGGTATAAGTTCATATGAATTAGCTATATATCATTTATATTGTCATGCATTCTTTAAAGCTTTACTATTTATGTCAGCAGGTTCTATTATTCATAGTTTAGTTTCTGAATCTCAAGATATGAGAGTTTATGGTTCATTAATTAATTATTTACCATTTACTTATAGTTCTATGCTTATAGCTTCATTATCATTAATGGCTATACCTGGTTTATCCGGTTATTATTCTAAAGATATAATTATTGAATCATTATATGGATCATATACATTAAGTGGTTATTTAATTTATTATTTAGCTTTAACTTCAGCTACATTAACAAGTATTTATTCTATAAGAGTTATTTATTTAACTTTTTATAATAATCCTAAAATTAATAAATATAGTTATAATACAATACATGAAAGTTATATAATGATGATACCTATGTTAATATTAATAATATATAGTATATTTATAGGTTATAAAAGAGATAATATTATTAATCAAATAATGTTAGGTTTACCTAATAATAATGTTTGAATTGAAACTGAATATACTTTAAATTGATTTATTAAATTATTACCTCTTATCTTAGGTTTATCTTTATCTATATATATTATATGAATGTATGAATATAATTATAATAATAAATATAGTTTAATATATAATTATCTAAATCAACGTATATACTTTGATCAATTATTAAATAATATAATAATAAGAAATACTTTAAATATATCAGGTAAATTAAATTATTATTTAGATAATGGATTACTTAAAATATTAGGTCCTTTAGGTATTAGTAGATTATTAACTTATATACCTTATTTTATATTTATTAATTTATTAGTTTTACTTATATTATAAATATTAATATTTATATTTATATTTATTAATTACCTCCCTCCGTAGGAGGGAGGTCATACAACTTAATTATATATTACTCTCTTATCTAAGGTAATTAATAATAAATATTCATTATAATCTTTTTCCTATCCCTCCTCCTTAAGGAGGAGGGAGGTAGGGTAATTGTAGGGTTAATAAGTATTTATATTATTAATTTACTATATTAATAAATTATTTATATTTTTTATTAATATATAATTAATTACCTCCCTCCGTAGGAGGGAGGTCATACAGCTTAATTATATATATTTTTAACTTTATATTAGTTAGCTAACTACTTATTATTATTAATATGCCCTCCTTCTTAAGAAGGAGGGCTAATATATGTAGTTTAGTATATTCCTTATTTTATTTATATTATTAATATATTTAAAATCATAATATTTATATTATACTATTTTCTTATTATATGATATAATATAATATATCTAATAATATCTTATAATTTAGTTAATATTTAACTAAAACTATTTTATTATTAAGATTAATAATATTAAGTTATATTAATATATATTTAAATATACTTTAATATATAATATATTGAATCACCTCCCTCCTTCAAAGAAGGAGGGAGGGAATATAAATGTGGCACTTATTATTTTTAATCATTTTATAATTATATTATATAATTACTATATAAATAAAAGATATATTAACTTACTTACTTATTTGTTAATTGTCTTGACTAGTCTATAATTAATTAACTCAATATATAATATAATATATATATATATTTATTATTTAATTATTAATAAATTTAATTTATTAATTAAATCTTAATATATATTATATAAATAATTATTATAATACCTCCCTTATTCTTATAAGAAGGAAAGTATAGATAATATTAAATATATATAAATAATCTTCCTCCTTTGTAAGGTGGTAAATTAGTTATTATTAGCTAGCTATATTTATAAATAGACTCAATAATATATAATATTATTAAGAATAACTGAAACTGATAGGATTAAATTACCACCCTTCGTGTATGAATTCAATATATATACATTTATTAAATTAGCTCTCCTTCGAATAACTAATTCATCCTAAGGGATAAATTTAATTGATTAAATATTTTTATATCTTAAATTAACTAAATTATGATATTTATTTATTTCTAAATATAATTATTAGTATATCTTATAATTCATAATTTATAAAATTATTATTATTAATAGTTATACTTATATTTAAGTAAAATATAACTAAATAAAGTTAACTATATAATATATATAATATATATATATATTATATATATACTTGACTTTCATTATCATTGAAAATACTATGAGATATTAGTATAAAATAATATAGTTTAGTTGAATGATCACCTACCTCCTTCTTTGAAGGAGGTAGGTAATGTAATGATTATATATATTAATATGATTATTCTATTATATTCTTCTTAATAGACTGATAATAAGAAAAATAATATATTTAATATTATATTTACTAATATATATAAATAATATTAAAATATTTATTTATTAAGTATATAAACTATATAGATATAATAACTTAGAATAATAGTCTAAATAAGGAATAGAAATAAACTTATTTTAGTATATTATACATTAAATATTATAACATATAAATTATTAATTAATAATATAATCTATATCTTAAGATATTACTATATCTATATATAAATATAATAAAAAAGTATATATATTCTCTAATTATTATATAATACCTAAGATATATTAAGTTTAATAGTATATTATAGACTATATATATTATTATAACTAATCTCCCTCCTCTTGTATATATCTTCGACCTTCATATAAGGTATACTTACAAATATAAATATATTTATTATTTAATATCTTATTATTTAAATATATCAAATATTTCTTATTCTTTCAGGAGGTGGTTAATCTCCTCAGGGTGGGATAATATAGTGATATATATAATATATAAATAAAATAAGTCCATCATAAGGATAAAATACTTTTAAGAAGTAAAATATTTTGGTGGGATAACCTCTCTTCAAGGATAAAAAAAGGGGGGGGGTATATAATATATTGAATTATAGATTAATTGGTAGATCAATTACATTTGAGGTAATAAGATACATGTTCGAATCATGTTAATTCAGTTAAATAAGAAGCATAAATAGCTTAAAGGTAAAGCATTATAATGTCACTATAATAGATGTCAGTTCGAATCTGATTTTATGCGAGATTAACATTGTACATTGGTATACTAAACTATTTGCTATATAGTTCTCTAAAAGAGATCAGAGTTCGATTCTCTGGTTAATCGTTAAATAATAATAATCCTAGATAGAAGTAAGGAGGGAGGAGATTAAGTATAACTTAAATAACGTATAGTATAATGGTAATACATATTTCTACGGAAAATATTATAGTAGTTCGAATCTACTTACGTTATAATGATATTATCATCATTTTTAATATATTTAGTTTATACTACTTTTAACTTATCTAATTTAAAATTAATTAATCGTTTATTTATAATAATAATGTCATTTACTTTAATATTAATATTATCATCATATAATATATTATTTATAGATAATATATCATTATATAATGATTGATTTAAATTAACATCATTAAATATACCAGTATTATATTTAATAATAATATTTATAATAATATTATTTATATATAATACATCATCAATAAAATATAATATACAATCATCATATTTAATATTATTAATATTAGCTAATATAATAGGTATATTATTATTACCAATGAGTAATGATTTAATATCATTTTATATAGTATTAGAATTACAAAGTTATTCTTTATATTTATTAACAGGATTACATAATAAATCATATAATTCTATAAGAGCATCATTATTATATTTTATAATAGGTGGTATAGCCTCAGTATTAATATTATTATCTATATTTTATATTTATAATATAACAGGTACTACTAATTTATCAATAATTAATATATATAATAATTATAATAATAATGATATAAATTTATATAGTAATATATTATTAATAGGATTATTATTTAAGATGGGTATGGCACCATTACATAATTGAAGTATATCTGTTTATAATTATAGTCCTACTTATATTACAGCTTATATTTCTATTATAGCTAAATTATCTATAGTATCTTTTATATTTATTAATAATTGATTATTTAATAAAGAAATATTAATTATATTCTTTTATTTATCTTTATTTATAGCAGCATATAAACCTTTATATCAAATAAATATTAAAATAATATTAGCATATAGTGGTATACTTAATTTTAGTTATATATTATTAACAATAGTAACTTATGATATATCTTATTATTTATATTTAATACAATATACATTAACTCATGTATTATTATTTATAATAATATTATTAATATCAGAGTATAATAGTAAACCTTATAATAAATGATCACCTATAGTATTTATACATCAATTAATAATACCTAATAAAATATTAGTATTAAGTTTTATATTATGTTTATTTTCATTAATAGGAATACCTCCATTACCAGGTTTTTATGCTAAATTCTATGTTATTGTTAGTTTAATTAATGATAATTATATATTAGAATCTATAACTATAGTTATATTTAGTGTTATAGCTACTTATTATTATGCTTATATAATAAAAATATTAATAAAAAATTATAATAATTATAATAATAGTTATATAAATTTAAATCCATTTATATCATATATTGTTAGTATATTAACTATATTAATATTAAGTTTTTATAGTTATTTACCTATGTTATCAGAAGGGCTATTAACTATATTATTATAATGTTTAAATATTATATTATATTAGTACCTATTGTAGCATTAATATTAATTATATTAAATTGATTAATATCTATAAATAATAAATATTTAGAGAAAGAAGGACCATTTGAATGTGGATTTACTTCATATCAACAATCACGTTCAACTTTTAGTGTAGCTTTTATTTTAATAGCTATATTATTCTTACCTTTTGATTTAGAAATATCATTTTTATTACCTTATGTTATATCTAGTTATATTAATGGTTTATATGGTTTAACTATTGTTGTTATATTTTTATTAATATTAACTATAGCTTTTATTTTTGAAATACAATTAAATGCTTTAAAATTAAAAAGAAGATGATTACCTAAAAGTAATAAATTAATAAATAAATTATATAAATAAATAAATAAATATTCAATATATTTTTATTAGTGATTTATATATAAATTAAATAATAAAGCAGTTATGATGAAATTGGTAAACATGTAATACTTAAAATGTTATGGCTAGTCCTTATAGGTTCGACCCCTATTAACTGCAATAATTAAACCCTTTCAGGTTATATAACCTTACTTCTCAGAAAAAAAGTTAATCTATATATTTTATTAATATTAATATAATAATAATATTATATAGGGAATGTTCTAATGTTGGTAATTAGATTAATATTGTAAATATTACACGTTTTCGTTTCGACTGTTCGATTCAGTCCATTCTCATGGTAGCTATAATTTAATGGTAGAATATTTGCTTGTGGTGCATTGTATTTGAGTTCAAATCTCAATAGTTATCCTCTTATAATGTTATTGAAGCTTTATAGGTTAAGCATTCGTTTTGTAATCGAAAGATTATAGGTTCAAATCCTATCTGTAACAATTATGACTATATGATCTAATGGTTATGATACAACTTCTTCGTAGTTGTTATACGTGTTCAATTCACGTTATGGTTATATGTGATATTAAGTTAATGGTAAACTAGGGCTCTTCCAAAGCTTTAATACGTGTTCAAATCACGTATATCACATTAAATTATATTCATTTTATTATTATATTAATAATGGAGATATTATTATGATTGTTTATGGTTAAACTTATTGATTGCAAATCAATTTATTAGGGTTCAATTCCCTTCATAATATTTAATTATAATTTATTTATTAAATTTTATATTAAATTAAAAAAAATAATTAAAATATTGAGATTAATAATTATTAAATTATTATAAATATATTAAACAGATTGTATCATCAAAGGTAATGAATTTGTATTGGGTACAAAAATTTATAGGTTCAAATCCTATCAATCTGATTATATATATCTTATTATTTATCAATTATAAATATTTATATTATGCCACAATTAATACCATTTTATTTTATGCATTTATTAACATTTGCATTTATAACATTTATATTTTTAACTTATATAATATCAACTATATTATTACCTAATATAGTAAGATTTATGGTAGCTAGAAGTATAATGACTAAAGTTTAATAAAGAAATTAAATATTAATATATTTACCTCCTGTGGAGGTTATTATTCCTTCTTGTATATAGGTTATTATATTTTTAATATATTATGTATATATTTTCACCATTAGAACAATTTGAAATTAAACCTTTAATTATTATTAATAATAATTTAACATTAAGTATAACTAATTATACTATATATTTATTAATTATATCATTTATTATTTATAATTGAATTAATATTATAAGTAATATAAAATTATCAAGTAATAGATGAGTATTAGCTTTAATATCTATATATGATACTATATATAATTTAGTACAAGGACAAATTGGGAATAAAGGTAATAATTATTTCCCTTTATGTTTTACTTTATTTAATTTTATAGTTATAGCTAATTTAATATCTATGGTTCCTTACTCATTTGCTATATCAGCACAATTAGTTGCTATTATATCATTATCATTAACTATATGATTAGGTAATTTAATATTAGGATTTAAAATACATGGTTTAAAATTCTTTAGTTTATTTGTTCCATCAGGTACTCCTTTACCTTTAGTTCCTATATTAGTTTTAATTGAAACTTTATCATATACTTCTAGAGCTATATCATTAGGTTTACGTTTATCTGCTAATATATTATCAGGTCATTTATTAATGTTTATTTTAGGTTCATTAATATTTAATTTAATGAGTATTTCATTATTAGGTTTTATATCAGGTATTATACCTATTTTAGGTGTTATTGCTATTGTTATATTAGAAATTGGTATTTCTATTATACAAGGTTATGTATTTACTATATTAACTACTGGTTATTTAAAAGATAGTTTATTATTACATTAATAAAATTACCTCCTAAGGAAGGTGATTTATCCCCTGGAGGGGTAAAAATTAACTTATATATATATTCATTAACTCTAATACCTTATTTTATAGGAATATATTTAATAATATATATATATTTATATATTAACTCTATTTATATAGTTAATAATCTATCCCCCATCACCTACCTTCTTCGAAGTGGATCACCTACCTTCTTCGAAGTGGATCACCTACCTTCTTCGAAGTGGATCACCTACCTTCTTCGAAGTGGATCACCTATCATTTAATAATAAGTAGGTAGGTAGCTAATATATAGTTAAGAATGTATATAATTAATTAGTATCCTATATCCAAGCAAACCTCGACCTTCTTTGAAGGTCGAGGAAATTATATTATTTATAATATAATCTTATAACTATAATATACTACTTACTATATTAATATTAATAAGTATATATAATTTAGTTTAAATAAAATATATTGTATTGATTTAATTATTAATAACTTAATATATATTAATAGTAATACAGGATACTTCATTAGTATAAATAATAATTCTATAGTAATTGTACACCTACTATAATAAGATAATATAAGATAAGTAGATGGTAGCTAATATATTAACATTCTCTTAATATTCCTAATAAATATATTTATTTAATATTTATTTATTATCATACCTTATATAAAGATATTAATAAATTAATATATTTTAATACTTTCCCCTCCTGTATTAAGCTTTCCAGCTATATCATTATTATTATACTATATTGAGAATATAATCCAACTATTTATAAGATACTCTATATGCCCTCCTCCTTCAAAGAAGGAGGAGGGCTAATGTTATATTTGAAGGCAGACCTTCCTATAAATACAATATTTTAGCACTGCTAATAGAAATATAATAAATATAGGTATTAAACTATACTGTAATGTATATATATACTCTTATATACTATACACTTTATAAATTTAATATACTATATTCTTATCCAAACAAACCTCGACCTTCTTTGAAGGTCGAGGAAATTATATTAAAATCTATTATCATATCTTATACTCTAATATAATGTAATGTTATGTTATTAATATATATATATATAGATATTATAATACTTAACTTAATAGAATAGGATTAAAGCTAACATAAATATTATTAACTATGTATTCCAATATAATAAATAGAATATATCTATACATATTAATATAACTCCTTATTAAATAAGGAATATACTTATAAGTATAGTATATGAAGTTATATTCATATATATATTGTATTATCTTATTTATACCCTATATATAATCATTCCCACCCTTCTTTGAAGGGTGGGGGGATCAATATATTATTTATATTCATTAATGACCTCCCTCCTTCAAAGAAGGAGGGAGGTGATACCGGAGGGACTAAATTATTTAATACTTATTATAAAACTTTAATTATATTTCCTCGACCTTCTTTTATTAGAAGGTCCAATGAAGTCTGCCTGCTAATAAAGGTAAATAAAAGTATAAGTAAATATAAATATAAATATAACATATAAATATAACATAAAATATAATTAATATCTAAATATATTTAATTAAGTCTCCCGACTATATCACTATTAATATATTTAATTAAGTCTTCCAACTGTATCATTATTATTATAGTTATATACCTATACAAGTAATAAAGTTATTAATATACATATATTAGCTAATATTTATTTATTTATTAAACTATATATAAAGATATTATAAGTAGACTAATCTTAACCTTTTATTTAAAGATGATCTTAATGTATTCCCCTACATCACCTATAAGTTATATTATATAATTTCCTCGACCTTCAAAGAAGGTCGAGGTTTGCTTCACCTCCCTTCTTCGAAGGGAGGTAATCTTATCTAATCTTATGAGATATTTAATCACCCATCCTTATTTGGGAATATATTTATTTATAACTATATTCTATTTTATAGATCTTCTCCTTCTTCTTTATATAAAGATAAATCTAGTAATAAAGATAATATTTACTCATTTAATTAAATTATATTTAATATAAATAATGAATAAATTATTAAGATAAATAAATTTTATGATAGTAATTTATAAAAGGGTAGGGAGATAATTTAATAATATTAATTAATATTAAAATTAAAATATATTAAGTAGGGATAAATGAATATTTATTAATTAATATAGGTAATTCAACATATGTATGATATGTATATGGTCTATTTTGTATAAATTCAATATCAGATTCTCTAATTTCACGTAAAGTATTACTTTCTAAGAAATCAGGTAATACAATAATTTCACCTTTACTATTTTTACCAATTAATTGTAAGTAAAGACTGTAGAAACCTACAGCGATAGCTACAATAGACATAACAGAACCTCAACTAGCGATTAAATTTCAACCATAGAAAGCATCAGGGTATTGAGGTATTCTACGAGGCATACCATTTAAACCTAAAAAATGCATAGGTAAGAAAATTAAATTAACTGATATAAATAATAATCAGAAGAAAGTTTCAGCTAAAATAGTATTATAATTTAATCCAAACATAACAGGAGATCAATAATAATAACCACCAATTAAACTAAATAAAGCACCCATAGATAAAACATAATGGAAATGTCCTACAATATAATATGTATCATGGAATGCAATATCAATTGAAGCATTAGAAATCATAACACCTGTTAATCCACCAATAGTAAATAAGAATAAGAAACCTAATGCAAATAACATAGGAACTGATAAATAAATATCACCACCATATATAGTTGCTATTCATGAAAATATTTTAATACCTGTAGGTATAGCTATAACCATAGTAGCACTAGTAAAGTAAGCTCTACTATCAATATCTAATCCAACAACAAACATATGATGTGATCAAACTAAGAAACCTAATAAACCAATTGAACCCATAGCATAAATCATACCTATTTTACCAAATATATCTTTTTTAGCATATGTAGATAAAATATGTGATATTATACCAAATCCAGGTATAATTATTATATAAACTTCAGGATGCTTATATTAATGGACTATCTCTTTATATTTTATTTATAATTCCCACCTTTTCGGTAGGTATTAAATATTATTATTAATCTTATAAATTAAAAATTATAATAATATATATATAAATACCTCCCCTTCGAAGAAGGGAGGTGATTAATACCCCTTAGGAGATAAAATAATAATTTACATATAGTCTCTGAAATACCTACTAAATTATTATATTATAAATATAACTATATTATATTATATAAAAATATATAGAAATTTATCTTTCAGATGAATAATCTCCCGAAAGGAGATAATTTAACTTAAAGAATGTCTTAGTTCCTCTTTCTAAGAAGGAGGGGGGGGGGAGCAAGTAATATAATTTTTATTGGTTATCTGCTGATTAGTATTTTATATATATAAAATTATTAATATTATCACTTATTATAAGTAATTAATAAATATGTAATAAACATATAACATTCCAGCATATAGTAAATAAACATAATTTAAATATTTAAATTAAGGGCCATTATAACCAAAGAATCAGAATAAATGTTCATATAATATAGGATCACCACCTGCAGCTACTTCATAGAAACCTGTATTAAAGTTTCTATCCATTAATAATAAAGTAACAGCAACTGTTAAAACAGGTAAAGATAATAATAATAAAATAGCAGTAAAGAATATAGCTCATACAAATAAAGGTAAATCAGTTAAATGAACTCCAATAGTTCTCATATTTAAAGTAGTAACTATAAAATTAATAGCACCTAATAAACTACTAATAGTAGTTAAATGTAAAGCAAAAATAGCAAAATCAACAGAAGCACCAGAATGAGCAGCTATAGATGATAAAGGAGGATAAACAGTTCAACCTGTACCTGGACCTTGATCAACTAATAATGATATAATTATACTAACTAAAGCAGGTGGTAACATTCAGAATGAAATATTATTTAAACGGGCAAAAGCCATATCCATAGCACCAGATAAAATAGGTAAAAAGAAATTACCAAAAGCTCCAATTAAAATAGGCATTACAAATAAAAAAATCATTCCAATCGCATGTGCGCTGACTAATACATTAAATATTTGATTATTATTAAATAAATATTGACTTCCAGGTCCTGATAATTCCATTCTTATTATAACACTCATTCCTGTTGCTACCATAGCTGATATAAATCCATATATTAAATATAAAATTCCTATATCTTTATGTGATGTACTAAATAACCATCTAACGGTATTTGACATTATTATTATATATTTTTTATTTTATTAATTAATATTTTATTTTTTATAATTTAATAAACTTAAATATATATATATTTATTATATATATTTATTATTGTTAACTTTCATTATGATATATAATTATATCATTATATTTAAATATAACACTTATAATATAATTTTACATTAGATTAAATCTTTCCTTCTAATAAATATATATTATTATTGAATATTTTATTTTATTTATGATCCTCATCAATATACTATTATATATATAAATAATCATATAACATCTAATACATGTAAATATAAAATAGTAGCTTCAGCGAATATATGACTACTATTAGTAAAATCATAATTATAAACTCTTCAAGTACATAAGAATAACATAATAGTTAACATTATCATATGTAAACCATGTAAACCTGTTAAACTAAAGAAAGTTGAACCATATACACCATCTGCAATAGTAAATCCAGCATATTTATATTCTAATATTTGAAAGAATACAAATAATGCTATTAATGTTGAACTATATATAAATCCATATAAAGTATTAGTTCTATTACCATTAATTAAAGCATGATGAGCATAAGTTATAGTTACACCTGAAGCTAATAATACTATAGTATTTAATAAAGGTAATTCAGCAGGTGATATAATTGCAATTCCTACTGGAGGTCAATTCATACCTAATTCAACACTAGGATTTAAAGCTGAATGTAAAAATGCTCAAAATAATGATGCAAATATTAATATTTCACTTAATACAAATAATAAAAAACCTTGATGTATACCATTCTTAACAGCTATAGTATGATCTCCTAAATATGTACTTTCAGCTATTATATCTTTAAATCATAATGTCATAGCATATAAAACAGTAATAATACTTATTAATATAGGATAAATATTATTAATAAAATTATGAGCTGTTAAACCTAAAGATAAAGCTAAATCCATAACAGCAAAAGATGTAAATATAGGTCAAGGTGAAGGACCTACTAAATGAAAAGGATGTAATTGTATATAACCTCTAACATTATTAGTCATTAAATTAAATAATTAATTAAATATAGAAAATATAACATAAAATATCTACCTTATTCGAAGGAAGGAATATACCTCTACCTTCATAGAAGGTCGAGGTTAAAGAACAGTTACGTTCCTTATTATATTTAAATAATATATAAAAAAATATATAATAAATAATGAATATAATTGGAATTGAACCAATATAGATGGTTTAAAAGACCATAGTCTTAACCATTAGACGATATATTCATATTAATTACCATCTTCCGTTGGAGGGAGGTGATACATAAAGTAATAAATATATATATTAATTGCTTAAGTTGAGAATCGAACTCACATAGATCGCGCTTCAAGCGATTGCTTTACCTATTAAGCTACATAAGCTATATAACAAGAGTAAATAGAATTGAACTATTATTATTTATTTTGAAGACAAAGGCTTTACCATTAAGCTATACTCTTATTATATCTTATTATTTAATAATGATACTATAATAATAATAAGTTAAGATATAAAAATTTTATTAAGTTGTAACAGAATTGAACTGTTATATTAGTCGTGTAAAAACCATGATCTACCATTAATCTAACAACTTATATTTTATATCCTATTAGGATTTGAACCTAAATTATAATATTAGAAGTATTATGTTTTACCATTAAACTATAAGATA